ATATATTCTATATATATGAATATGGATATGGAAAAAGATAAAAAAGATTTTTTTTTATTGGAATTGGGTTTCTTTCTCTTTTTTTTTTTTCGTTCCTATTCTTCTTTCTATTTCTGAGAAAAAGAGGGCTTACAAAAGAAAGTAAAGGGTTTTTTCGTTCCCAATAGTTATGTATTTAATCGGTGGATAGGAGCATACTCTGGATTGGAATCGTGCCTTGGGGAGTACTGCCTAATAATTTCTACCAACTTTAAGCCCCAATTAGTATTCTTTAGTTTGTATATTATGTCAAAATGTTCTTTTGGATAATTTACATAATCTCCATTTCCATTACAAATCCGTTTCATATCTTGGTGTTTCTAACCATCCACTCGTTTTTGTTCAACCCCCCGTTATGATAATACGTGTATGGTAATACATACAAATAATAGTGAAAACTCAATACGGTGGATCTTTTGAGCCCGCTTCAAGTCAGGATGACTAATCAACCAATCTTGGGGTAAACGGTTTCTTATGTTTATTTCCGCTTAACTCTTTAACTCTTATACATGGAAAATGAGACTCAATATTTTTACTGCGAATTTATATATTCTAAATTATCTTATTTATACTTATTTATATATTATATATAAGCTGTTTTTTTTCACTCATATAACTATTTGATTTAATTCTTCAATCCGAAATCCGAATAATTAATAAAAAAAAATGAAGATATCTACTCTACTCAATTCATTCCACCACTTTCCTAGAAAGAAAGAATAAAGAAAAGCTTATGTCTATATATCAACGAATCGCACGTAGAGATATGGATAACACACATAAAGTTAATGGTATTTCATAACTAATCGATTGAGCAGCAGCTCGTAGACCACCTAAAAAGGAATATTTATTATTTGACCCGTATCCTGACATAAGAAGTCCAATGGGAGCAATACTTGAAATGGCAATCCATAAAAAAACACCAATATTGAGATCCGCTAAAACAAGGCGATAACCAAACGGAACTACTAAATAGCTTACTAAAATTGATATAACTGCTATGGATGGACCGATACTGAATAAACGAGTATCCCCTCTAGATGGAAAAAGATTTTCTTTGAAAAGAAGTTTTGTCCCATCTGCTAGAGCTTGAAGAACTCCCAAAGGGCCGGCGTATTCAGGTCCAATACGTTGTTGTATTCCCGCGGATATTTCTCTTTCTAACCATACAATTACCAGTACGCCTATTGTGATTCCCAATACAAGAGTAAAAATAGGAATAAATAACCATATAATTCCATAGACCTCTTTTAAAAATTCCAATCTAGAAAAAGAATCGATATCTTGTACTTCTGGTGTATCAATTATCATTTCAACGATCAACTTCTCCCATAATGATATCTATACTACCTAGTATTGTCATAATATCAGCCAATTTCATTCTTTTAACTAACTGAGGAAGAATTTGCAAATTGATAAAACCCGGCGGTCTAATTTTCCATCTCCAAGGAAAACCACTCCGATCCCCTATCAGAAAAATCCCCAATTCTCCTTTTGGGGCTTCGACTCTCACATAAAGTTCTTGTTTCGGCAATTCAAATGTAGGAGAAGGTTTTTTACTAATAAAGCGATATTCAAAATCATTCCATTCTGGATTCCCTTCTCTATCAAAGTATCGGATTTCTAAATTCTCATATGGCCCCCCCGGAATTCCTTCGAGAGCCTGTTGAATAATTTTTATGGATTCTATCATTTCACCAATTCGGACTAGATAACGAGCCAATGAATCTCCTTCTTTTTGCCACTGTACTTCCCAATCAAATTCGTCGTAACACTCATACTGATCAACTTTACGAAGATCCCATTGTATTCCGGACGCTCGCAGCATTGGTCCCGATAAACCCCAATTTATTACTTCCTCTCGACCAATAATGCCTACCCCCTCGACTCGTTCTAAAAAAATTGGATTGCGTGTAATAAGTTGTTGATATTCAGCAACCCTTGTTAAAAAATAATTGCAGAAATCCAAACATTTATCTATCCAGCCATGAGGTAGATCAGCCGCTACTCCCCCGATCCGAAAATAATTATGCATCATTCTCATACCGGTGGCAGCTTCGAATAGATCATATACTAATTCTCTTTCTCTGAAAATATAGAAAAAAGGAGTCTGTGCACCAATATCCGCCATAAAAGGACCGAGCCATAACAGATGAGAAGCTATACGACTCAACTCCAACATAATTATTCTGATATAGCTGGCTCTTTTAGGTACTTGAATATTTCCCAGCTGTTCCGGTCCATTTACCGTTATTGCTTCTGTGAACATAGTAGCTAAATAATCCCAACGTGTTACATAAGGCAAATATTGTATAATTGTTCGGTTTTCCGCAATTTTTTCCATCCCTCGGTGTAAATAACCCAATATTGGTTCACAGTCAATAACATCTTCACCATCTAGAGTAATGATAAGTCGAAGAACACCATGCATTGATGGATGGTGGGGACCCATATTGACTACCATGAGGTCTTTTCTTGTAGCTGGTATATTCATAGGTTTTTCCTTAATTCATTCTTTCATGAATTTCTGAAAATGAAAAAAAGTTCATTCAAATTCAAGATCTAATAAATCAAATAATTCAAAATGCCTCTTCAAATTAACGAGTTTTTAATTCCCGAATATCCAACCGATTAATTAATTCTTTATAACCCATTTTATTTTTCTTTGACAAATAAGATAGCAGTCGTTGGCGTTTTCCCAGAATTTTACGTAGACCTCTCTGAGATAAATAGTCTTTTTTGTGTAATTGTAAATGTGAAGTAAGTCTTCGTATCCTATTGGTGAAACTAAATATTTGAAATTCAACAGATCCCCTGTTTTCTTCTTTTTCTTCTTGTGAAATAACTGAGATGAATGAATTTTTTACCATAAAATGAAACCCCCTCCTTTTTTAAGATATTTTTGTTGATAGATATATTTATTGATCAGTAATAATAATGTCACTCGTTTTAGTTTGGTATAGACAATAATCTTAATTTCGTTATAAATTTTGGATTTTTTTAAATCAAATTGAATCAATCCGATTTTCATTTTTAAATTCGATTTGAAAAGGTATACATTTGAAAAGGTATACAAAAGGGTGGTTGTTTTCTGCACTCCCAAAAGATAAAAACTTAGTCCTACAATCAGAAGGTTTTATTGATTCATTTCTAGATCGAATTGATAGGCCATTGAATTAGTATCATGTATCAGAATGTAATGTAAGACAATGGATGTGTGCACCTCTTTGTCGTCATAGACCCGCTGTGATATGGGATGGGAAATATAGCAAAGCAAAAATGGACTAGTAATAAATTTTCAATCGCGGATACATATGTATCCTTACCATACCGAAACGACTGCCGTTATTGGTATCAAACCAATACCGATTCATACAAGCTAAATCTTCTAATCGATAATTGGGCCAAAGAAATAACTTTAATTTAATAAGTTTTTTTTTTAATCCTTTGCTTTTATCCAAACCCTGGCTGTTTACCTTATTCCCATTCCCCAATGCTGAATTTTTATGCATATTATTTCTATTCCTAGAATTGAAACAAATTAGAATTCTAAATTCTCTCCGAAGTCTGGGTGATAAAAGATTTTCAGGAACAAACAAATCATAATTATTTTTATCTCTATTTCCAGTCATCTTTTGATATTTGGTAATGACTTTATCAGAATTCTTATCATCAGAATTCTTATCAACATGGTTTTTTTCTCGGTATTTTTGATTAATTTGGTGTTTACTTTGATGAACCAATGAAATACCAACGGTTTGATACATAATAAATTGTCCATCATTTTTTATAGATAGACGAATCGGTTCAATAATAAAAATTCCTCTTTTGATCAATTCTGTAAGAGTTAAATTTTTCTGAATCATCAGAATATCCAGACTCATTTCTCCCCTTTGAATAGAGGATATAGTTATTTCTCTTGGATTTATCAGTCTAAGCAGGAGACAATATACTTTGATGTTATTGATTATTTTTTTATTTAAAATATCATCCCATCGCAATTGAAAATGCAAATACCTTTTTAGCAAGAAATAAAACTCCGCTTTTGTATTGTTCTTGTATTGCTTTTTATTTTTATGTTTTTTCATGTCCGATCCCATATAATCTTCTTCAACATCTTTTTCTTGGTTTGAAAGAGCGGATTCAAGGTTTGCTTGGTCCGCGGATTCTTTTTGACCTTTATTTCGTTTTTTTAATTCAAGAGATTTTTTTTCATTGGAGGATATAAAAGGATCTCTTTTTTTATTTCCAGCGATGCTTTTGTTTTCAATATCAGTAGCGTTTTCATTTATATTAGAATCTAAAAGAAGTAATTTTATTGGTATAAACCACGGTTTAGTTTTATACAAATTATAAAGTATCAAAAATTCTGGGAAGAACCAATGTTCAAGATTTGATATGGGACGATTTAATATTTCTTCATTCATTCCCATCCAATCCAAAAACCCTTTTTGATTGGATAGGTTGATTTCTTGATCTTGATGAATCGTGAGGTAAAAAAGATCTTTCTTTTTTATTTTATCAATTATTTGATAATTATTAAGCTTAGCCTTAGTAGATTTTTTATTACTGTCAGTATCAATATTTATCCAGGCTTCGATATCGACTTTCTTTCTAAGACAAAAATGGATAATTCTCCAATCAAAATATTTTCTATCCATATTTTTCTCCATATCTCTAATATCATCTTGTACTAGATCATTATTGATAGGGATAATAGGAATACCTTCCATCATATTAAATAATTTTCGTTTATGTGTGTTGGAATTCGAAAAAACTTCTTGGTTATTTTTTACGTGAAATGGCGATTCATAAATTGAAGAGTACTTCGTATCTTCAGAATTAATAGATTTATATGCTAACCGATCATATCTATATTGTTTTTTAAAACTCTCCTTTTGATTCAGTAATGAAGCCTTTTCAAAATTATTTTGTTTTTCGTAGTGAATAAATTTCATTTTTTTAGATGAATTGCATAAATCCTTATTTTGATTCATACAGTGTTGATTGAATCTATTTCGCCATTTTTGTGTTACTAGTCTAGACCATCTAATCTGAGATATATCATATTGATAATGATTCCTTAACCAATTTGTCCATTGATTCATTCCAGACTTCTGACGATTCTTATGTTTTAATTGAGAATGAAACAATTCTTGTGTTCCAACAAAAGAATCCTTTATTTCATTTTTAATAAAAAGGGCTGCTCCATTATATTGAAAGACAGATTTTAACTTATATAAATAGAAATTAATAAATTGGGTTTGTGAGAGTTTGTAAAATACATAGGCTTGTGAAAAGTAGGATAAGTCACAAAAATTATTTGAATTCTTATTACTAATATTAGTATTATAAAGTGCCTTTTTTAGAGTCGAAATAAAGTGAATTAAACTTTGATTTGTTTTATCAATTTTTTCTTGACTTGTTTCATTATTGGTAATGTATTTATTAATAATTTTTTTTATTGATTCAAGAAATGGTTGTGTATTGATCCTAGGAATATTAATGATCCACAGAAAGATATCTATGTATATCCTTTCAATGAAAATTTTAAAAAAATAATGTGATTTCCGGATTAATCGAACATTTTTTCTTTTTAATATCTGCCAAATATTTTTTTGTGATTCCAACCTTTTATCATCATCACTTATTTTGTTAGAACTAATATTTCGATCTGGAATTAGAAATCCCCCCTTTTTTTCATTTTTTATTTTTTCTATTTGATTTATGATTGTGTTTGTTCTATCAGTTAGATCCTGCATTTTTTTTTCTGTCAATGAAAAATTTGTCCAATCCCGAGGTATAGTTTGAATGGACGATTCATGAATCATCAAATTACTGATTATCGAATCTTTTTTAGTTTTACTCAATTCAAATTCATATACTTTTCTTTTTCTCAATCCAAACAGGAGAATTGGGTTTATTTTTGAGAGTTCTTTTTTTATTTCTTTTAAAAACTGAATGCTTTTAATGACCCATTTTTTTGTTTCTTTTGAAACATTTAGAAACAATTTTGTTTTTTCTTTTAAAATTCTTAGAATTAGAAAGCATTTCTTTTTCAATTTTAAAACTTTTCTTTTGAGTTCTTTAAAAATAGGTTCAAAAAATGAAAGTTGTTTTCTGGGAGAATCAAAAGGGAATTCAGCTTCCATTCCAAAAATTGTTAAAAAACAAAAATCATTTTTGGAATCTTTCTTTTTCATTGGATCGTTATAAGGGGCTCGTAGGTTAGATCTGTGCCAAGGTTTCAGACGAAAAGGAAATAGAATCTTAATCTGAATACCGTCTGTTAACCAGTTTTTTGGAAATTCTTTTTCTGATAATTGAACGCCATTATAGGTGCATTTAACATGCATTTCTCTATTCCAATCCTTTAAATCCTCGGACCATTCGGGAAATTGAAATAATAGCATACGGGCGGTATTTTTAACTATTATCAATGAAGGCAATATAATATATTTTCTAAGAATCGATTGGATTACTAACAAAAAACCTCTTATTACTTGAGCAAGTAAAATACTATCCCAGGCTTCCGCTATTTCTATACGTACTTTCTCCTTTCTTTTGTCTTCTTCTTTTTTATCCTCTTCTTTTTTTTTCTCACTTTCTTCTGTGGTTTTCTCTTTATAATCCGAAATTTTGAGTTCTGCGTTTGTCCACATACAATTTCTCAAAATTAGGTTTATCCGTTCGGAAATATCAAAAGAAAAAAGGGGGGATTTGTCTATTCGGTCCAAAAAAAGGGGGGAATGCACATCTGCCTCAAAGAATTTCCAAGTAACTATTTTACGTCTTTGAGCACGCACGGAGCCTTTGATTATGTCTCGACGAAAATCTGATTGTTGTGAATAACGTATCAAAGCTACTTCGTCTGTTTGATCAGTATTATTAGTTTCTTGGGTATTATTATAAGTATCAGTATCAGTATTCTGTTGGTTATCAGTAAAAATAACTACACGTTTGGCTTTTCTTGAGCGAATCTCATGATCTTCTACCACACTTTCCTCAGTTTCTCCCTCCTGTTGTTCCAAATCGTTAATTAATTTGTATGACCACCGAGGGACTTTTTTATGGATTTCTTTTAGTGCAATAGATTTTTTTTTTTTCGTTTTCTCGTTGGGAAGAGTTCTATCTGCATCAAATAAAAATTTTAAAATTTTTATTCTATCTTCTGAATCAATTCTTACCTGTTCGTGTTCAGGAACTAAAAAGGGTCTTTTAAAATTTAAACTTGATGTTGATTTTACAGCAAATTCATTGATTAAGTTCAATAAATAATAAATTTGCTTTGCGCATGCTTTTCTATCAAATGGATTTAGTTTCTGTTCAAATTCTAGGCGATTAATAATAAGAAGGATACTATGAATCTTATTTATACAAAACTTTTCTATATAATTTTTTATAGAAATTTCATTTATAATTGAGAGTGAAAACAATTTTTTGATTCGTCCGCGATAGGGT